TAAATTCGTTGGCAATCTGTCTACGCTGGTTCAAATCCAGCTCGGCCCAAAAATGCGCCGATCCCTACGAGATGATAGAACAAATTTCATTTGGACTCCAGAAACATGCCTAATCCGGATACGGGGGAATAAAGAAAAGAATCCACTTTTTTGTTATATCTTTGTTTATTTGTTCCCACAATATTCTGATCTTTCGAATGATCTAGATTCATATCCTGATTTCGAAATCGAAAAAGGGGGGTAAAGAAAAAAGAGTTTCATTGAAAGAGGGATTCTCAATCGATTTGACACTAGAATTACTAGTAATACGTGTCATTGTCACTAAAGTCCATATCCCTGGAATATATATATACTGCGCGTTACTCTCTTCTAATACGGCGATTCTAACTAGAAATGGTTTGAATGAAACCAAATAGATATGTTGTAAACCTTATTTCCCTGGGATTGTAGTTCAATCGGTCAGAGCGCCGCCCTGTCAAGGCGGAAGCTGCGGGTTCGAGTCCCGTCAGTCCCGACCTAGAATCGGCGGAATCCATCAATTCATCTTTCTATTTTCTGTAATGTAAATAAGTACCAATGAGAGACCTATGGAATGTAGATTGGTACGATTGTTGGTAGTACCATATTCAGGATTCCAAGAGAAGACCATACTGGTCTGGCTTTTTTTTTGATTCCTGCTCTGTGAAATGGAATACCCATCGGTTTTCTGAGAGCCCATAACAATAAACAAAACCAAAATTGGATTCGTTTATTGTACGATACAAAACGAACTTAACCTTACCCGAGTTACCCCGATAGAATAGGAAAACGACCCCCCCTTTCGAGCTCCGATTTTATGTTTTATGTAAGCTTGGGCCGTAATTGGAAAGAATCTATCTCATTCAAATTGCACACTGAATTTTTGCTAATTTGTGATCGATGTGTTTCAATCTAAGGAAAGAATAGATTCCTAAAAGAGACATCAAAGAGAGATCTACCCTGCCCTCTTTTCTTAGTGAATGCGCCATTTTTCTTCCTATTTGAAAAGGGGTCTTATCGACGAAAGAGCAAACTCAAAAAAAATAGTGAATTTCTCGAAATCTTCGAGATTTTAGACCGTGACCCCTCTTTCTCACACCTCTTTGTCTGTCAAGAAAAGAAGATCCTAAAACTCTTAGTTTCGAACTTAACTCCTTCTTTTTTTCCATTTCAGTTCTACTGTTTGTGACTAATGGAAGACGGGTTAGATGATACCTTATTCGATGATTGTATAAGGAAGACCATAGAAAAGAGTGAAAAAAATGAAAAAATCAACGGGATTCTTGATTGGATCAGGAATCGAAAATTGGATTTGTTATGGATAAAGGATCTTCTTATGTTATATTATACTATGAAATTCTCGAAGACGAATCCATTTGAGAGATAATATATTGGTATTCATGATATGGATCTAATTCAATTTGAATATCATGGGGATGCAATTCATCTCATTGAATTTACAGGAGACGATTTCTCATCTCTATGGGATTAGATCCCGAGTTATTGTGAAGTAAAAAAAAAAAACGATGAGATTATGGAAGTAAATATTCTCGCATTTATTGCTACTGCACTGTTCATTCTAGTTCCTACTGCCTTTTTACTTATCATATATGTAAAAACAGTCAGTCAAAATGATTAATTTGAATGAAGCTTGACTTCGTAGTTCTTATCCATGATTGAAGAAATGAAAGGGATTCAAATTTCACGTATTAGTATTAAATGAAAAAAGGGGGCTAGAGTTAGCAGTATAGAAGATCCGATAGTATAGTGTGGTAGAAAGAGCTCTATGAACCTTTCTACCCCACTATCGATTAGTCTAGAAAGTTGTACTTTCTAAAGATCTAGAATAAAAACAAGAAAAACATGGGAATTCTTGAAATCATTTTTTTTATTGAAAGGTTATTTTATTATTCTTTATTATTCCTAGATTCCATTACTCGATTCAAGTAGAATTTGGAAATGGAGGTGTTTTTCTTTAGAAACGTTTTGCAGAACCATATATGAAATAATTGATAAAGTTTCATTCCTCAACTCCACTCAATGAGTCGTACCTCTAGAGTCCACTTCTTCCCCAAACTACAAGTGAAAGAGAAAATGTAAAGACTACCATTAAAGCAGCCCAAGCAAGACTTACTATATCCATGTGAATGATGTCCCCCATCTCTATGACTATCAAGGAATTCTTCCATTATTGATCACTACTCTAATAATAGTGGAATCCATGGCGCAGAGTCAAAAAGGGACTCTGCGCCAAACGCTATTAAGAAATCAATTCCATAACTCCACCCACAAGAAGCGGCTATAAGATTTCTGGTCGAATCGGTAAGCGTTAAACACAAGTAAGAGAGGAAGTTACTCCTTTGGTATTCTCAAGTATTGTCAAGTGAATGTTATTAACGGAATATGTAGGAATAGTAAGATCCACTATTTCTTTTATTGACCACGGAAACATGGACAATCAAGATGGAGCACTACCTATTCCATATCTCTACTTACCCCTTTGATCTAATACTTAAAGTCTCCCGACTGTCTCACAGAGACAGTCGGGTCTATTCTATTCTTGATTGGGGGTTACCGAAAAGAAAGAAGTTTTTTTTCTGAGTCTATCAAAGGCAATTCTCTATCCAATCTTGGATTGGATGTCTGAGCATTCAGAGACTCTCGTAAGTCTGTATCCAAGGTATCTTACACCCTTTCCATAACTAATAATAGGATTCCCCACCCGACTATCCAATCTAACCCAAAACTCAGTCAGTAGACATAGTGGAAGGAAATCCCTAAGTCTTGATAGCTAGACCTTCCTATACTAGAATACTTCCTTGGAGCCTAGACGTAAGGGTTAGAATTTAGAATAGAGTCTACAGATTTGATTAAGAAGAAAGCAAGTACCAGCCGTCTTAGTCTTTTTATCTTATTCCGCTTCTGCTGGGGCAAAAATGTGTCGAGTTTTATCATATCAGCAGAAAAATAAAATAAGGGATTTCGGTTTTTGGTTGTTGTTGTTGATCAGGCGACACCCAGATTTGAACTGGGGAAAAAGGATTTGCAGTCCCCCGCCTTACCCCTCGGCCATGTCGCCAAAATGATAAAAATAGCTAGGAGGATTTCCCCCTCTTTGGGAACTATTCCTTAATCTCCTTTTTTTATGTTTATGGGATTTGCATCTTGAATCCCGCTTTCCTTATCCCTTTACTAAAAATGAAAAAAAAGGAATCCTTCCTCCTTTCTTTGGATCCAGTTGGCTCCCTTCGATTGATTGTAGCGTATCTCAAATCTCAAAACATCCAGAACTAACCCCCCCTTTTTTTTATACTGAAAGAGAAAATGTGGATTTTCTTATTATTACAGAAAAAAGGTAGGGCAAGCTTGGAACCATTAACTATTGACTTGAATTCAGGAAATATTTTTGGATCTCAAATTGTGTTTAATCTAATTAAGTTGATACACAACTAATCAGTATCCATTCTTTATCAAGAATCAATCCCTTTCAATTCACTTTCCATTATAACAAGAATTCTGTATCTATGTAAACCCCAGAACAGAAATTGTGACACAGATATCCCTAATCAGGTATCCTAGCTATATATGCCTATAAAGGGAATGCGGGGAATTCTTCTTATTCATGGAATAATAGAATAGAAATTATGATATAGCACGAGCACGGTCTGGCCTGTGTTGCCTCAAGTATAACTGGGATAGTAGCAGATAGTGAAATAACTATAGCTGCGTGTGCTTCCTAGGTACAACCCCCCTTACCTACTTCAACCAGAGTCCATGAATTCTACTAACAAATAGGTAAAAATGTCTTTCTTCTCTGCGAATTCTTTTTTGAACATTTGCACAATGGAATCGGCGAAAAAGTGAAGCAAAAGTGCAATGCTAAAAAACTCTATTCTGTTCATGATTATTCTGTCTTTCTCTCATTCATAGAGAACCGATCCAATCCTGAATTATTTCTTTTTCTGGTACCAAAAAGGGTCATAATTCGGGTCGTAATATCTTAAATTGGATGACTTTGGATATTCTATAACAAGACTCCACAAGTCTCATCGACAGAATTCTGTTTCTAGGAATGTTTTCTCAATTTGTATCTGTTGAAAATTCGAATTTGAGTATAAAATTCTCTTTTGACCTCTCCCCACACGTATTTTCTCCATTATTCTTTTCTACATTCCATATATGATATGGAGTTGGATCAAATTTCATGCGATTTAGTAAACAAAATATACATTCCATCATTGCTAGCTCGACCCAGAGGGTTTGAGGAAGAATGAGCCAATAATGAATGGGATTTTTTTGAAAAATAGGAAACTTAAGATGCTACAAGATGGAAATGAGGGAATGTCTACAATACCTGGGTTTAGTCAGATACAATTTGAGGGATTTTGTAGGTTCATTGATCAGGGCTTGATGGAAGAACTTTCTAAGTTCCCAAAAATAGAAGATACCGATCAAGAAACTGAATTTCAATTCTTTGTAGAAACATATCAATTGGTAGAACCTTTGATAAAAGAAAGAGACGCTGTGTATGAATCACTCACATATTCTTCTGAATTATATGTACCTGCGGGATTAATTTGGAAAACCGGTAGGAATAGGCAAGAGCAAACCATATTGATTGGAAACATTCCTCTAATGAATTCCCTGGGCACCTTTATAGTCAATGGAATATACAGAATTGTGATCAATCAAATATTGCAAAGCCCCGGTATTTATTACCGTTCAGAGTTGGACCCTAAGGGAATTTCTATCTATACCGGCACCATAATATCGGATTGGGGAGGAAGATCAGAATTAGAGATTGATAGAAAAGCAAGGATATGGGCTCGTGTAAGTAGGAAACAAAAAATATCCATTCTAGTTCCATCATCAGCTATGGGTTCGAATCTAAGAGAAATTCTAGATAATGTTTGCTACCCTGAAATTTTCTTGTCTTTCCCGAATGGTAAGGAGAAAAAAACGATCGGGTCAAAAGAAAATGCCATTTTGGAATTTTATCAACAATTTGCTTGTGTAGGTGGTGATCCGTTATTTTCTGAGTCCGAGTCCTTATGTAAGGAACTACAAAAGAAATTTTTTCAACAAAGATGTGAGTTAGGAAAGATTGGTCGACGAAATATGAATCAGAGACTGAATCTTGATATACCTCAGAACAATACATTTTTGTTACCGCGAGATGTATTGGCAGCTGCGGATCATTTGATCGGAATGAAATTTGGAATGGGTACACTTGACGATATGAATCACTTGAAAAATAAGCGTATTCGTTCTGTAGCGGATCTCTTACAAGATCAATTCGGATTGGCTCTGGTTCGTTTAGAAGATGCGGTTCGAGGAACTCTCTGTAGAGCAATTAGGCATAGACCGACTCCTCATAATTTGGTAACTTCAACTCCATTAACAACCACTTATGAATCGTTTTTCGGCCTCCATCCCTTATCTCATGTTTTGGATCAAACTAATCCATTGACACAAATCGTTCATGGGCGAAAATTGAGTTATTTGGGTCCTGGAGGATTGACAGGGCGAACGGCAAGTTTTCGGATACGAGATATCCACCCTAGTTACTATGGACGTATTTGCCCAATTGACACGTCTGAAGGAATCAATGTTGGACTTGTTGGATCCTTAGCGATTCATGCTAGGATTGGCCACGGGGGGTCTCTAGAAAGCCCATTTTTTGAAATTTCTGAAAGATCCAAAGAGGCGCGGGTGGTTTATTTATCATCAAGTAGAGATGAATACTCTATGGTATCCACAGGAACTTCTTTGGCGTTGAATCCGGGCATTCAGGAAGAACAGGTTGTTCCAGCTCGATACCGTCAAGAATACCTGACTATCGCATGGGAACAGATTCATCTTCGAAGCATTTTTCCCTTCCAATATTTTTCGATTGGAGCTTCTCTTATTCCTTTTATGGAGCACAATGATGCAAATCGGGCTTTAATGAGTTCAAATATGCAACGTCAAGCAGTTCCGCTTTCTCGGTCCGAGAAGTGCATTGTTGGAACTGGGTTGGAACGCCAAGTGGCTCTCGATTCGGGGGTTTCTGCGATAGCCGAACACGAGGGAAAGATCCTTTATACCGATACCGACAAGATCATTTTCTCAAGTCATGGGGACACTCGAAACATTCCATTGCTTATGTATCAACGTTCTAATAAAAATACTTATATGCATCAAAAATCCCAGGTTCAGCGGGGTAACTGCATTAAAAAGGGGCAAATTTTAGCGGATGGTGTTGCTACAGTTGGTGGCGAACTCGCTTTGGGAAAAAACATATTAGTAGCTTATATGCCATGGGAAGGCTACAATTTTGAAGACGCGGTACTCATTAGTGAACGTCTGGTATATGAAGAGATTTATACTTCTTTTCACATACGGAAACATGAAATCCAGACTCATGTGACAAGCCAAGGTCCTGAAAGAATCACTAATGAAATACCACATTTAGAAGCCCATTTACTCCGCCATTTAGACAGAAATGGAATTGTGAGGCTCGGATCTTGGGTAGAAACGGGCGATATTTTAATAGGTAAATTAACGCCTCAGATGATGCAAGAATCTTCGTGTGCCCCGGAAGATAGATTATTACGAGCCATACTTGGCATTCAGGTATCCACTGCAAAGGAAACTTGTCTAAAACTACCTATAGGTGGCAGAGGTCGAGTTATTGATGTGAGATGGATCCAGAAAAAGGGGGATTCCAGTTATCATCCAGAAATGATTCGTGTATATATTTCACAGAAACGTGAAATCAAAGTAGGGGATAAAGTCGCTGGAAGACATGGGAATAAGGGTATCATTTCAAAAATTTTGCCTAGACAAGATATGCCTTATTTGCAAGATGGAACACCGGTTGATATGGTCTTCAACCCATTAGGAGTCCCGTCACGAATGAATGTAGGACAGATATTTGAATGCTCGCTCGGGTTAGCGGGAGATCTGCTAGACAGGCATTATCGAATAGCGCCCTTTGATGAGAGATATGAGCAAGGGGCTTCGAGAAAACTAGTGTTTTCGGAATTATACGAAGCCAGTAAGCAGACAGCGAATCCATGGGTATTTGAACCCGAGTATCCGGGAAAAAGCAGAATATTTGATGGAAGAACGGGAGATCCTTTTGAACAACCTGTTATCATAGGAAAGCCCTATATCCTGAAATTAATTCATCAAGTTGATGATAAAATCCATGGGCGTTCCAGTGGGCCTTATGCGCTTGTTACACAACAACCGCTTAGAGGAAGGGCCAATCAAGGCGGACAGCGGGTAGGCGAAATGGAAGTTTGGGCCCTAGAGGGATTTGGCGTTGCTCATATTTTACAAGAGATGCTTACTTATAAATCTGATCATATTAGAACTCGGCAGGAAGTCCTTGGGACTACACTCAGTGGAGGAGCATTACCTAAACCTGAGGATGCTCCAGAATCCTTTCGATTGCTCGTTCGAGAACTACGATCTTTGGCTCTGGAATTGAATCATTTCCTTGTATCTGAGAAGAATTTCCAGATTCATAGGAAGGAAGCTTGATCGGAATGAATCAGAAATTTTCTTCTATGATCGACCGATATAAACATCAACAACTTCGAATTGGATCAGTTTCTCCTGAACAAATAAGTGCTTGGGCCAAGAAAACCCTACCTAATGGAGAGATAGTTGGAGAGGTAACAAAACCCCATACTTTTCATTACAAAACCACTAAACCGGAAAAAGGTGGCTTGTTTTGTGAAAGAATTTTTGGGCCTATAAAGAGTGGAATTTGTGCTTGTGGAAATTATCGAGTCATCGGCAATGAAAAAGAAGACCCGAAATTTTGTGACCAATGCGGAGTCGAATTTGTTGATTCTCGGATACGCAGATCTCAAATGGGCTACATCAAGCTGGCATGCCCGGTAACGCATGTGTGGTATTTAAAACGTCTTCCTAGTTATATCGCGAATCTTTTAGATAAACCTCTTAAAAAATTAGAAGGCCTAGTATACTGCGATGTGTGATTTGATCAAAATTCTGATTTTACAGATTAGGAATGAAAAACTGTCATCCCATTCAATCCGATTGGGATGCCCTGATTCTGACATGTCTCTTGGGAGGAGTACCATGAAGCTCAGAGTTATTATGGGTGTATTTAATACTTCCAAAGAAAAGGGAATTGATCTATGGTCGATTCCGCAACAGATACATAGGAATTGCTGGTTGTACCTCGTGAAAAAGACTTCTTTCGTGGAATTTGCCATTCCATTTCTGTTAGAATCTGTTCAAGTAAGCAACTATGACATGGTTACAGGGATCTATTCATCGCATATAGGCCTTAAGGACATCATGTCATAACCGTCGAGGTGAAGTAGGGACCTAAAAGATCGAATCGAACGATACATAGACAAGTAAATCCCTTATGAGTTCCAAGGAATTCTTTTTCTTTGATTTGAGGGGGATTCATCATTGGAAGGGAAGTAGACTACTCAAGAATTTCACATTTCATTTAGGCCCTAATTGAATAAGGAATTCAGAAAATAGAAATCAAAGATCTAAATAAAAGGAAGAATGAATCAATGAAATGTTGGTTGGTCCTGACTGGGAACTTGAGTAAGGAGTAGACCTTTGTTTGGTTGGGGGTTTTAGAGAACAAAATTTGAGAATAAGAACACCCTTCTTTATTTGGTGTAACTACTTGAGCCGGATGAGAGGAAACCTTCACGTCCGATTTTGAAGGGGGGAAATCCTATAGGAACCTATCCCAATTTTTATTTTGCTAGGGTCGTAGCTAAAAAACCTACTTTCTTACGATTACGAGGCTCATTCGAATCTGAAATTCAATCTCTGAAATACAGCATCCCACTTTTTTTTACTACTCAAGGCTTCAATACATTTCGAAATCGAGAAATCTCTACTGGAGCCAGTGCTATCAGAGAACAATTAGCCGATCCGGATTTGCGACTTATTATAGATTATTCATTGGTAGAATGGAAAGATCTAGGGGAAGAAGAGACCACCGGTAATGAATGGGAAGATAGAAAAATTGGAAGAAGAAAGGATTTTTTGGTTAGACGCATGCAATTAGCTAAGCATTTTCTTCAAACAAATGTAGAACCAGAACGGATGGTTTTGTGCCTATTACCAGTGCTCCCTCCCGAATTGAGACCGATCATTCAGATAGATGGGGGGAAACTCATGAGTTCGGATATTAATGAACTCTATAGAAGAGTTATCTTTCGAAACATTACTCTTACCAATCTATTAAACGACTCTGCGCCAGGGGACTCAATAATGTCTCAGGAGAAATTAGTGCAGGAAGCCGTGGATACACTTCTTGATAATGGGCTCCGCGGACAGCCAATGAAGGACCGTCATAATAAGGTTTACAAGTCGTTTTCGGATGTAATTGAAGGGAAAGAGGGAAGATTTCGCGAGACTTTGCTTGGGAAACGGGTCGATTATTCGGGCCGTTCCGTCATTGTTGTGGGCCCTTCACTTTCATTACATAGATGTGGATTGCCTCGCGAAATAGCAATAGAGCTTTTCCAGACATTTGTAATTCGTGGTCTACTCAGACAACACGTTGCTTCCAACATAGGAGTTGCGAAAAGGCAAATTCGGGAAAAAGAACCAATTGTATGGGAAATACTTCAAGAAGTTATCCAGGGGCACCCTGTATTGCTGAATAGAGCACCCACTCTGCATAGATTAGGCATCCAGGCATTCCAACCTATTTTAGTGGAAGGGCGTGCTATTTGTTTACATCCATTAGTTCGTAAGGGATTCAATGCAGACTTTGATGGGGATCAAATGGCTGTTCATGTACCTTTATCATTGGAGGCTCAAGCGGAGGCGCGTTTACTTATGTTTTCTCATATGAATCTCTTGTCTCCAGCTATCGGAGATCCCATTTGCGTACCAACTCAAGATATGCTTATGGGACTCTATGTATTAACGATCGGGAATCGTCGAGGTATTTGTGCAAATAGGTATAATCCGTGGAATCGCATAAACTATCAAAACGAGAAAATGGACGAGAATAAGTATACAAAAGAGAAAGAGCCCTATTTTTGTGGTTCCTATGATGCACTTGGGGCTTATCGGCAGAAACGAATCAAATTAGAGAGTCCTTTGTGGCTCCGGTGGCGACTCGATCAACGCATTATTGCATCAAGAGAAGTTCCCATCGAAGTTCAATATGAATCTTTAGGTACCTATCATGAGATTTTTGGTCACTATCTAATAGTAAGAAGTGTAAAAAAAGAACTCCCTTGTCTCTACATTCGAACCACTGTTGGCCATATTTCTTTTTATCGAGAAATCGAAGAAGCCATAGAAGGATTTTGCCGGGCCTGCTCATAGGGGACCTAAGCTAAGTAATTCTATGATACCTGTGGGAATTCTGGTCTCTCCGATTCAACTAGGATTCTAATTCCTGAATTTCTACACAACTCAAGATCGAGGAAAGGAAGTCTTCGAATCACTGACTCAAACCTATTGTTGGTCGAATCCTACTCAGCGGAATATGGAGGTACTTATGGTAGAAAGGGCCGATCTGGTCTTTCACAATAAAGCGATAGATGGAACTGCCATAAAACGACTTATTAGCAGATTCATAGATCACTTTGGAATGGCATACACATCACACATCCTGGATCAAGTAAAGACTCTGGGTTTCCAGCAAGCCACTGCTACATCCATTTCATTAGGAATTGATGATCTTTTAACCATACCTTCGAAAGGATGGCTAGTCCAAGACGCTGAACAACAAAGTTTGATTTTGGAAAAACACCATCATTCTGGGGATGTACACGCGGTAGAAAAATTACGTCAATCCATTGAGATATGGTACGCTACAAGTGAGTATTTGCGACAAGAAATGAATTCGAATTTTCGGATGACTGATCCTTTGAATCCGGTCCATATAATGTCCTTTTCGGGAGCTAGAGGAAATGCATCTCAGGTACACCAATTAGTAGGTATGAGAGGATTAATGTCAGATCCCCAAGGACAAATGATTGATTTACCCATTCAAAGCAATTTCCGCGAAGGACTCTCTTTAACGGAATATATAATTTCCTGCTACGGAGCCCGCAAGGGGGTTGTGGATACTGCTGTACGAACCTCAGATGCTGGATACCTCACGCGCAGACTTGTTGAAGTAGTTCAACACATTATTGTACGTAGAACAGATTGTGGCACCATCCGGGGTATTTCTGTGAATCCTCGAGAGGGGATGATGACAGAAAGAATTTTGATCCAAACATTAATGGGTCGTGTATTAGCGGACAATATCTATATGGGTTCGCGATGCATCGCCATTCGAAATCAAGATATTGGGATGGGACTTGTCAAACGACTCATAACCTTTCGAGCACAACCAATATCGATTCGAACCCCCTTCACTTGCAGGAGTACATCTTGGATCTGCCGATTATGCTATGGTCGAAGTACCACTCATGGCGACCTGGTCGAATTGGGAGAAGCCGTAGGTATTATTGCGGGTCAATCTATTGGGGAACCGGGGACTCAACTAACATTAAGAACTTTTCATACCGGTGGAGTGTTCACAGGTGGTACTGCCGAACAGGTACGAGCCCCCTCTAATGGAAAAATTAAATTCAACGAGGATTTCGTTCATCCCACACGTACACGTCATGGACATCCTGCTTTTCTATGTTATCTAGACCTGGCTGTCACTATTGAGAGTCAGGATATTACACATAATGTGAATATTCCACCCAAAAGTTGTCTTTTAGTTCAAAATGATCAATATGTAGAATCAGAACAAGTGATTGCTGAAATTCGCGCGGGAACATCCACCTTGAATTTGAAAGAGAAGGTTCGAAAACATATTTATTCGGACTTAGAGGGAGAAATGCACTGGAGTAAGGATGTCTATCATGCACCTGAATCCACATATGGGAATGTTCATCTCTTACCAAAAACAAGTCATTTATGGATATTATCAGGGGGTCTGCGCAGATCCGGTAGAGTCCCTTTTTCACTCCACAAGAATCAAGATCAAATGAATGTTCGTTCTCTTTCTGCTGAACAAAGATATACGTCTAGCTTCTCAGTGACTAATGATCAAGTGAGATCTAATTTGTTTAGTGCGGGGCCTTCTGGTAAAAGTGTCCGAAGGGTTCTTGATTATTCAGGACCTGATCAAATCCTATGCAATGGTCATTGTAATTTCATCTATCCTGCCATTCTCCACGAAAATTCTGATTTATTGGCAAAGAGGCGAAGAAATCGATGCATCATTCCATTCCAATCTAATCACGAACGAGAGAGAGAACTAATACCTCGTTCAGGTATCTCGATGGAAATACCCATCAATGGCATTTTCCGTAGAAAGACTATTCTTGCTTATTTCGATGATCCCCAATACAGAAGAAACAGTTCGGGAAGTACTCAAAATGGGACTAGAGAGACGCATTCCATCGTCAAAAAAGAGGATTTGATTGAGTCTCGAAGAGCCAAAAAAGTTAGGCAAAAATACCAAAAGAAAGGAGTTTTCATTCCCAAGGAAGTACATAGATTACCCGGATCCTCTTCCATAATGGTGCGGAACAATAGTATTGTTGGAGTAGATACCCAAATTACTTTCAATATAAGAAGCCGGGTAGGCGGATTGGTCCGAATAGAGAAAAAAAAGGGGGAGATTGAACTGAAAATCTTTTCTGGAGAGATCCATTTTCCTGGAGAGACAGATAAGATATCCTGGCCTAGTGGCATCTTAATACTACCAGTCCCGGGAAAAAAAAAGGCTAAAAAAAAATGGAAAAATGGGATCTATGTCCAACAGATCACACCTATCAAGAAAAAGTCTTTTGTTTTGGTTCGACCCGTAGGCCCAGATGAAAGAGAAGACGAGATTGATTTAGTAACGCTTTTCCCCTCCGATCTCTTGCAGGAAAGGGAGAGTTTGCAACTTAGAGTTGTCAATTATATACTTAATGGAAATGGCACAACAATTCGAGGAATTTCTCACACAAGTATTCAATCAGTTCGAACTTGTTTAGTTTTGAATTGGGACCAAGACAAAAAGGGTTCGTCTAGAGAGGAGGTTCATGCTTCCTTTGTTGAAGTAAGAGTCAATGATCTGATTCGAGATTTCCTAAGAATGGACTTAGCGAAGTCCGCGTATAACAGAAAAAGGAATGATCCGGCAGGGGCGGGATTGATCCCCGATAATGGAGTAGCTTGTATGAATCTCAAACCTTTTTATTCCAAGGGAAGGATTCAACAATCACTTACCCAACATCAAGGAACTAGTCGTACGTTGTTGAGTCGAAATAAGGAATGCCAGTCTTTGATCATTTTGTCATCATCTAATTGTTCTCGAATGGGTCCATTCAACGGTTTGAAATCTAACAACAATGTGAGAAAAGAATCAATGAAAAGTAAAAGGGATCTCCGAATTCCAATTAGGAATTCGTCGGGTCCTTTAGGGATTGTGCCGAAAATTGCGCATTTTTCTCCATCTTACCACTTACTAACTCATAATCAGATCTTGGTAAATAAATATTTGCTCCTTGAGAATTTCAAACAGACTTTCCAAGTACTTAACTATTATTTAATGGATGAAAGTGGGAGAATTTCGAATCCCAATCCATGCAGTAACATGATTTTGAATCCATTCAATTTGAATTGGGATTCGCTCCAGCCCGCCTATTGTGAAGAGACATCGATAATCATTCGCCTTGGACAGTTGATTTGTGAAAATGTATGTATATCAAAATATGGACCGCGCCTCAAATCTGGGCAGGTTATAATTGTTCATGTTGACTCTTTAGTAATAAGATCCGCTAAGCCCTATTTGGCTACTCCAGGAGCCACCGTTCATGGCCATTATGGGGCAATCCTTTACGAAGGAGATACAGTAGCTACATTTATCTATGAAAAATCGAAATCGAGTGATATAACGCAGGGTCTTCCAAAAGTGGAACAAGTGTTCGAAGCGCGTTCAATTGATTCAATCTCAATGAACCTAGAAGAGAGGGTGGGAGGTTGGAACGAATGTATAACAAGAATTCTTGGAATTCCTTGGGGATTCTTGATTGGCGCTGAGTTAACCATAGCACAAAGCCGTATCTCTTTGGTTAATAAGATTCAAAAGGTTTATCGATCCCAGGGGGTGCAAATCCATAATAGGCATATAGAAATTATTGTGCGTCAAATAACATCAAAAGTGTTGGTTTCAGAAGATGGAATGTCTAATGTTTTTTCACCTGGAGAACTCATAGGATTGTTGCGGGCAGAACGAACAGCGCGAGCTTTGGAAGAAGCGATCTGTTATCGAGTTGTCCTATTGGGAATAACGAGGGCGTCTCTGAATACTCAAAGTTTCATATCCGAAGCAAGTTTTCAAGAAACTGCTCGGGTTTTAGCAAAAGCCGCTCTACGAGGTCGTATCGATTGGTTGAAAGGCCTGAAAGAGAACGTTGTTCTGGGGGGTATGATACCTGTTGGTACCGGATTCAAAGGATTCGTGTACCGTTCCAGGCAACGCAGCAACATTGCTTTGGAAATGAAAAAGAAGAATCTATTCGGGGGGGAAATAAGAGATATTTTATTCCAACACAGAGAATTATTTGATTCTTGCATCCCAAAGAAAGTCCATGATCCATCCTAATTTGCGGGATTTCATGATTTCTAAGAGCAAATTCATCCCTTTAACTTCACTTTCACTATCTAGTCCGCTTATTCGATTTGGTAATAAAGATAATAACGAATAGAAAGGAATTAATGGCTTGGCCCGTGTATCAACGGTCAATCTCCGGTAGAAGGTTCCGTTGGAACAATTCTTTATTTAGGGCACCTCGTCTCTAAAAAAAAAAAAGAGGAAGTGTGGGGAAAAATGACAAGAAGATATTGGAACATCAATTTGGAAGAGATGATGGAAGCAGGAGTTCATTTTGGGCATAAGACTAAGAAATGGAATCCTCGCATGGCACCTTACATCTCTGCAAAGCGTAAAGGGATGCATATTACAAATCTTACTAGAACTGCTCGTTTTTTATCAGAAGCTTGTAATTTAGTTTTTGATGCAGCGAGTACGGGAAAACAATTCTTAATAGTTGGTACCAAAAAAATAGCAGTTGATTCAGTCGCATCGGCTGCAATAAGGGCTCGGTGTCATTATGTTAATAAAAAATGGCTCGGTGGGATGTCAACGAATTGGTCCACTACAGAAAGGAGACTTCATACGTTCAGCAATTTGAGAGCGGAACAAAAGACGGGAAGACTCAACCGTCTTCCGAAAAGAGATGCAGCAATCTTGAAGAGACAATTATATCACTTGCAAACCTATCTGGGTGGGATCAAATATATGACGGGGTTGCCTGATATTGTAATCGTCGTTGATCAGCAAGACGGCTATAAGGCTCTTCGCGAATGTGTAACTTTAGGAATTCCAACGATTTGTTTAATCGATACAAATTGTGACCCGGATCTTGCAGATCTTCCGATTCCAAGTAATGATGACTCTATAGGGTCAATTCGATTCATTCTTAACAAATTAGTCTCGGCAATTTGTGAGGGCCGTTCTAGCTCTATAACAAATCGTTGATTAATAATAAGATAAGTCAATGACTTCGGGAAATTTAAATTTATGGATTTATGGAATTCGTTCCTTTTCCTGAATCTAAAAAAAAACGAGAGAAAAATCACTGGGGATTTTCGAGGATTCTTTGGTATCTGAAATACACGATTCAAGTAGGCGAGTCGAAAAAGAGATAGTGGAATCAAAATAATTCCTTTTTAAGTTCCACTTCTGTCAGAGGGCAATATGAATGTTCTACCATGTTCCATCAACACCCTAAAAGGGTTATACGATCTATCCGGTGTGGAAGTAGGCCAACATTTCTATTGGCAAATAGGTGGTTTCCAAGTCCATGCCCAAGTGCTTATGACTTCTTGGGTCGTAATTGCTATCTTAGTAGGTTCAACCACTATAGCTGTTCGAAATCTACAAACCATTCCCACCGACGGTCAAAATTTCTTCGAATATGTCCTTGAATTCATTCGAGACTTGAGCAAAACTCAGATTGGAGAAGAATATGGTCCTTGGGTTCCTTTTATTGGAACTATGTTCCTATTTATTTTTGTTTCTAACTGGTCAGGGGCTCTTTTACCTCGGAAAATCATAGAGCTACCCCAGGGGGAGTTAGCCGCACCCACGAATGATATAAATACTACTGTTGCTTTAGCTTTACCCACGTCTGTGGCCTATTTCTATGCGGGTCTTACCAAAAAAGGCTTGGGTTATTTCGGTAAATACATTCAACCAACGCCAATCCTCTTACCAATTAATATCCTAGAAGATTTCACAAAACCCCTATCACTTAGTTTTCGACTTTTCGGGAATATATTGGCTGATGAATTAGTCGTTCTTGTTCTTGTTTCTTTAGTACCTTCAGTGGTTCCTATACCTGTCATGTTCCTTGGATTATTTACAAGTGGTATTCAAGCTCTTATTTTTGCAACTTTAGCTGCGGCTTATATAGGCGAGTCCATGGAGGGTCATCATTGACTAGCTTTGAAAAGAGCTTTAGCCTTTGTTTCGCTTATCCCAACCCAATATGTAATATATATGGGCGGCTCGAGATAAGCTATTTCGAGATAAGCTATTGGGGGATAGAAATAGAGTATATATGATCTAGAGTAGTAGCAAAAAAGATTCCGATATGCTTTGTAAAAAAAAAGGAAAATAAAAGATCTTTTTCCCCAAGTTTCTGGCCCATTTATGCCATACTCCCAATGAATATGAATATTCGATTTCTATTTGTTCAGTGAATTACGACATTATCATTCCTAAAAAAAAGAGGGTTTAGGGTAGTTAAATATATATATATTTAATATATATATATTTAATGGCTAGAAGACAGCTGTATGTTCAAAGAAGGATTCTAGCATTTGGATGAATCTAAGATGTGAATAGTTGGTTTACATTATGAAAGAAATGTATATGGTAGATATTGACTGATTTTCTATGAACCACCCATCCATTTGATTTCCTATCCCACTGGAAATTTCAATGAGGATTCCAATAGAAGTCCTTCCGTTTCGTTTGTGACGAATGAATAAACAGATGAAATCAAGCATATAGAAGAGAAAGAAAGGGCGCAGAATTGAAAGCATGGTTCGAAACAAAGAAATGGAAGAACGAGAGTCAGATGCATTGATAAAGACTCCACGGATAGGAACTAAAAACGAGATTTCGAAGTCGTTCTGCTGGTTCAATCATAGCATTACTTCAATACGAAGTTCTTAGTGACTTCAATCGTATAGATCTTAGTAATCGATCATAAGCATAAGTCAGAATTCATTGGTGGATTGTATCATTAACCATTCTTGAGTTTGGTGTGAGGCGCTTATCATGAATCCATTGATTTCTGCTGCTTCCGTTATTGCTGCTGGATTGGCCGTAGGGCTTGCTTCTATTGGACCCGGAGTTGGTCAAGGTACTGCTGCGGGCCAAGCCGTAGAAGGAATCGCGAGA